TAAAGCTAAGAAGAAATTTTTATTTTTTAATTTTTGTTTTACTTCTTTTTTCCCCCATAAAGATATTGAATAGAATGAACTATTTTTTTTTCCATTGAAATTTAAAAAATGAACGTTTAAATATCCTTCAAAAACAAGTAAATAAATTCGAAACATATAAAATGCGGTTAATCCTGCTGTGGAACAAGCTATTATTGCGAAAATTGGTGAATACAACCAACTATCATTAAGAATCTCATCCTTAGACCAAAAACAGGCAAAAGGTGGAATACCACAAAGAGAAAGTGTACCCACTAAAAAAGCAGTTTTTGTAATTGGTACATGTTTTGTTAAACCACCCATAAGAACCATATTTTGACTTTTAGCTGGAGAATATCCGACAACAGCTTCCATTGAATGAATAATGGATCCAGATCCTAAAAACAACAATGCTTTTGAATAAGCATGAGTAATCAAATGAAATAAAGCGGCTCGATAGGATCCCATACCTAAAGCTAACATCATATAACCCAATTGAGACATTGTGGAATAGGCCAAATTTTTCTTAATATCTTTTTGAGCAATAGCTAAAGTAGCTCCTAATACTACTGTTATTATACCTATAAAAGCTATTCCATTCATTATTGGGGGTAGAACTATGAAAAGAGGAAGAAGCCGAGCTACAAGAAAAATTCCAGCCGCTACCATAGTAGCAGCATGTATAAGGGCGGAAATAGGAGTAGGTCCTTCCATAGCATCAGGTAGCCACACATGAAGAGGAAATTGGGCGGATTTAGCGACTGCGCCACAAAATAGGAAGAGGGCAAACAAAGTAACAAAAAAAACATGAATCTCATTTTTATAAATTAAGTTATTTATTATTTGAAACAAATCCCTAAATTCCAAACTACCCGTTATCCAATAAAGACCTAAAATTCCCAATAATAAACCAAAATCCCCTACACGATTAGTTACAAATGCTTTTTGACAAGCATTTGCCGCAATAGGACGTGTGAACCAAAAGCCTATTAATAAATAAGAACACATTCCAACCAATTCCCAAAAAACATAAATTTGTATCAAATTCGAACTAGTAACTAATCCCAGCATTGAAATATTAAAAAGAATCATATAAGCAAAAAATCTCAAATATCCTTGATCATGAGACATATAATTATCACTATAAATAAGAACCAAAATACCAACAGTAGTAATTAATATTGACATAATAGACGTAAGTGAATCGATTAAGCACCCAAACTCTAAAGAAAGATCATTATTTATGGTCCAAGACCATACATATTGATAAATAGAGCTATTATTGACTTGATGAATAGACAGATCAACCGAAAAAATCATAACTATAGTTAACAATAAAATACTAGGAAAAGCCCACATACGACGCAGATTTTTGGTTGCCGTCGGAAAAAATAAAAGTCCCACTCCTATTAACATAGGAACTGGAAATGGAATAAAAGGTATAATCCATGAATATTGATATGTATATTCCATACAATAAACAAAAAAAAATTCCGATTCTAATGAATTTTATTTCTTATTCGTTGGTTTTTTATCTTTTTTGTAAAGAAGGAGTTCGGTTAATAAAAAAAAGAAATATAGAATTAAAATAGACAGATGTATTATTAATTTGAATCTTTATTCAATATTTGAAATATTACATATTACATTACATATTACAAAGTATAAACTAAAAATGGAGCGATAACGAAATTCCTAGCAAAAAATAATTTTTTTTTTAATTCGAATTTAATTTTATGTATAGAGTTGGAATAAAATAATTAATTACACCAAAACTAAGAACATTTTTATTTTTATATGAATGATGAATTAAAAAAAAGTCCTTTTTTGACAAAAATCATCGGTTCATTTTTGATTTTTTAACTAATTTAGTATTTTGATTACAATAAAAAATTTTGATGTTTGGAAAAATCAAAAAAAAAAAAAGGGTTATAATATTCAATGTTTTACTTTAAATAGGAAACAAAAAATGGGAATTAAGATAGATAAGATATATGGCTAATTAAAGAGAAATTCCTTTTCATTTACGGAAAAAAATGTCTTTGACATAGAACTATATAAAAATGAAAAACTATATAAATTATATGGCAGTTCCAAAAAAGCGCACTTCTATATCAAAAAAAATAATTCGGAATACTTTATGGAAAAAGAAAGGATATTGGACAAGATTGAAAGCTTTTTCATTAGCACAATCTATTTTTACGGGGAATTCAAAAAGCTTTTTTTGTAACAAATACAAACGTTAGAGTAATTTCAATTAACTGGATTCAATGAATATTTTTAAAATAAAAAAAAATACTAATATAAATTTAATATTTAATATATATATATAGTTATAGTATTAATTTCAGTATAGTATTAATTTAGAATATTTACATTATCTATATTCTAATAAAAAATCCTTTGTTGAATGTAGTGTTCCATTTTTGATTTTGATTATAGAAGTGCTCTTTTTTATTTTCCACTGAATATAAAAAAATGGAAATACATTTCTTTATATTCAGAAAATGAAATAAATAAAAAAAGAGTCATTTAAAATTACATAACATAAACATAATAATTGGATTATAATTTTATAATTCTTAATTTATATATATAATAATATAATTTTTTTTTACTTTTACTAAGACTTCAGAATAAAAAATTATTTATATTTTATATTTAGAATAAGAATATAGATATAGAATAAAAAGAAAAGTATTGAAATATATATTTCGAATAGATTCTAATAAAATTCTTTATTTAATGTTTAGTAAACAAATATTTTACTTTAATTGATTCTTTGAATCTCGACAATTGATTAAAAATTAATTATTATGATTTTGAGTAAGCCGCTATGGTGAAATTGGTAGACACGCTGCTCTTAGGAAGCAGTGCTAGAGCATCTCGGTTCGAGTCCGAGTAGCGGCATGATATCTTATCTTTTCAAAAAAAAAAGGTCCTATAATGAACTCAATTCTTATTTCTATTCCTAGTATTTCGATTTTGTGATTATATATTATATGATGGTATTTTCAACTTTAGAGCATATATTAACTCATATATCGTTTTCGGTCGTATCCATTTTAATTTCAATTCATTTGATAACCTTATTATTAGTCAATGAAATCATAAGATTATATGATTCGTCAAAAAAAGGCATGATAATAACCTTTTTTTGTATAACAGGATTGTTAGTTACTCGTTGGGCTTTTTCGGGACATTTACCGTTTAGTGATTTATATGAATCATTAATATTTCTTTCATGGACTTTTTCCATTTTTTATATGGTTCCTTCCTTCAAAAAACATAAAAACTACTATTTAAACACAATAATCGCACCAAGTGTTATTTTTACTCAAGTCTTTGCTACTTCAGGTCTTTTTAAAAAAATGAACGAATCCATAATATTAGTACCCGCTTTACAGTCCCATTGGTTAATGATGCACGTAAGTATGATGATATTGGGTTATGCAACTCTTTTATGTGGATCATTATTATCTGTGGCTATTTTAGTCATTACATTCCAAGAACTGCTTGGTAAAAGCAAGAATTTGTTTTTTTTAATAAATGAATCATTTTCTTTTGTCGAAATTAAATACATGAATATGAATGAAAAAAATAATGTTTTCCAAAAAACAGCTTTTTCGTCTTATAGAAATTATTATAGATCTCAATTTATTCAACAATTGGATCGTTGGGGTTACCGTACTATTAGTCTAGGTTTTATCTTTTTAACAATAGGTATTATTTCAGGAGCAGTATGGGCTAATGAGGCATGGGGATCATATTGGAATTGGGATCCAAAGGAAACTTGGGCTTTTATTACTTGGACTATATTCGCGATTTATTTACATACTAGAAAAAATAAAAAATTAGAATATATAAACTCTTCAATAGTGGCTTCTATGGGTTTTTTTATAATTTGGGTATGTTATTTAGGGATAAATCTTTTAGGAATAGGACTACATAGTTATGGTTCATTTACATCTAATTGAATTAAAGTGAAGAAACAACTTTACAAATCTAAATACAGAAACCCAAATAAAATAGAATAAATATATATAATAACTAAAAAGAAAAATTCAAATAAATGATAGAGAACCCCTTAAATCAAGTAATGCGGTAGTGACTCAAGGGTTTCTCACAAACAACATATTCACTTAGAATTATTTCTTTTTTAATACATAAATTAATACATAATTAATACAATACAAATATATATATATATATTTGTATTGTACATAGGATTTATGGATTTATTTCTTCTTTTTTTTCATTTATTCCTGAAAACTATCTATAAAAAATTAGATAGAATAGCTTCAACCTTGTCAACCGAAAATGAAAAAATAAAATCTGGATAAATACCAATACTTATAACAGGTATAAGGATAGAAATTGAAATAAATAATTCTCGTGGCCCCGAATCAAAAAAATAAGAATTTGGTGTATTAAAAATCTTGTATCCATAGAACATTTGACGTAAGATAGATAATGAATAAATAGGAGTTAATATCATTCCAATTGCTGTTACAAAAGTTACTAGTATTTTTGTGATTAAAAGATATTTTTGGCTAGTAATTATTCCTAATAAGACTATCAATTCTGCAACAAAACCGCTCATGCCCGGCAATGCAAGAGAAGCCATCGATAACATAGTGAAAACTGTGAATATTTTTGGCATTGGGATAGCCATTCCACCCATTTCGTCGAGATAAAGAAGACGTAGTCTATCATAACTAGTTCCCGCCAAGAAAAAAAGAGCAGCGCCAATAAATCCATGAGAGATTATTTGTAAAATAGCCCCGTTGAGACCTGTATCGCTTATAGAGCCAATTCCTAAAATTAAGAAACCCATATGAGATACCGAAGAATAAGCTATTCTTTTTTTTAAATTACGTTGACCAAGAGATGTTGAAGCTGCATAGATTATTTGAATTGAACCTAATAGCATTAACCAGGGGCAAAATATAGAATGAGCACGAGATAATAATTCCATATTAATTCGAACCAACCCATATGCTCCCATTTTTAATAATATTCCGGCTAAAAGCATACAAGTGCTGTAATGTGCCTCTCCGTGGGTGTCGGGTAACCACGTATGTAAGGGTATAATTGGTAATTTGACAGCAAAAGCAATAAGAAATCCCATATAGAATATTATTTCCAACGCCATGGGATATGATTGATTAGTTAATAATTCAAAATTTAATGTTGGTTCATTCGAACTATATAAACCCATACCCAGAATTCCCAGTAATAAAAAAACAGAACTTCCCGCAGTGTACAAAATAAATTTTGTAGCTGAATACAAACGTTTTTTTCCACCCCACATGGATAAAAGTAGATAAACGGGAATTAATTCGAATTCCCACATGATGAAAAAAAGTAAAATGTCTCGAGAAGCAAATGTTCCTATTTGACCACTATACATTGCTAACATCAGGAAATAAAAAAATTTGGATTCTCGAGTAACTGGCTGAGCCGCTAACGTAGCTAAAGTAGTAATGAATCCTGTCAATAAAATGGGTCCTATAGAGAGTCCATCTATTCCGAATCTCCAGTAAAAGTCAAAAAAATGGATCCATTTATAATTTTCTGTCAATTGAATTAGTGGATCATCCAATTCGAAATGATAACAAAATACATAGGCTGTTAGAAGTAGATCCATTAAACAAATACAAATAGTATACCACTTAATGACCTTATTTCCTTTATGAGGAAATAAGAAAATTAAGGAACCCGCGGCTATTGGCAAAACTACAATTATTGTTAACCAAGGAAAAAAATTCGTGATAAAAATAAGATATACTTAGACTAGAAAAACCCGCGCTCAAAATACAAAAACAAATCTTTTGTATTTTGAGCGCGGGTTTTTGCCAGTAAAAAAAAGGTACTTGTGTGTGTGGTTCTTTTTGAAATATATCAATAAGCTAGACCCATGCTTCGAGTTGTTTCATGCCATAAATAAACTCTAACACTTAAGAAATCCGTCGGACAGGCGGATTCACACCTCTTACAACCAACACAGTCTTCTGTTCTTGGGGCAGAAGCAATTTGTTTAGCTTTACATCCATCCCAAGGTATCATTTCTAAAACATCTGTGGGGCAGGCTCGAACACATTGAGTACATCCTATACATGTATCATAAATCTTTACTGAATGTGACATTGGATCGTAATCCTTGAACATCAAAAATTCACCATTTTCGATCTAGTAAAGTCGTAAACGAATTATATAAATATTACACCAGATGAATCAATAATTTATCATAATTTTGCTAATCAAAATCTACTTATAGATTAATTAAAATAAAAATAACATAATAGAACCAAGATACTTTGATTTCTTATGTTTGTTTTTGCAAACATTATCACATTATCATAAGTTATATATCATATATGCCAATTTGAAATATATGCCCATTTGAATTGATTAATAGTACACACTATTAAAAATTCTACTTTTTTTTAGTAATACTATTTATTCAACAAATTCGATTGATTGATACGAGTTGATTTTCTATTACGATAAATAGAGGAAACAATAGCCAGTCCGATAGCTGCTTCAGCGGCTGCAACAGCTATAACAAAAATTGAAAAAATATTTCCTTTTAATTGACGACTATCAAAAAAATCGGAAAAGGTTACGAGATTTATATTAACTGCATTCAGTATAAGTTCAAGACACATAAGGGCTCTAACCATATTTCGACTTGTAATCAACCCATAGATACCTATAGAAAATAAAAAGGCACTCAAAACAAGTGCATGTTCAAATATCATTGACCAACTCCTTATCAATTTTTATTCATTTCAATATGAACGAGAATTTAACGGATTTTATTGACTAAAGAATATAAAAAGTCTACTCCAAAAAGATAATATATTGACAATAAAAAACGATTTTCTACATAAATACTCTTTTACGTTCACATAGAATTCAACGAAAATAAATGTGATAAAATCTAACAAAATTCAATTTGGATTTATATTGTTAGTTCTAAAAATATCTTATTGGCGAGCCACAACAATTGCACCTATCAAAGCAACTAAAAGAATTATTGAAATGAGTTCAAATGGAAGAAAAAAATCTGTTGATAAATGAATTCCAATTTGTTGACTAGTACTTATCAAATCTTGCTCTATAATCTGATTTGGTCTTGTAGTCCAAATAATCCCATGCCATGATGTATCTAGAATAGTAGTTATTAGTGAAAGAAAAATACTTGTACAAACCGTCAAAGTAATTCCGTTCCCAACGGTCCAAAGATGAAAATCTTGGTAATATTCTGAACCATTCATGAACATCACAGCAAATATGATTAAAACATTTATAGCGCCCACGTAAATAAGTAGCTGTGATGCAGCTACAAAATGGGAGTTTGATAAAATATAGAATAAAGATATACAAACAAGAACCATTCCCAACGAAAAAGCAGAAAAAATTGGATTCGTAAATAATACTACTCCTAGACTTCCTAGTATAAGACCTGACCCAAAAAAGACTAAAAGAAAATCATGTAACGGTTCAGGCAAATCCATTATATGTAAAATAAGAGATAAATAAATCGAAATTTCATGACCTTATTGATATGACCAGGAAAAAAATTATAGATGAAATACTAAAATTCTCTCCGCATTGAATTGAACCTAATCCTAAGATAAGAAATGATCCTAATATAAAAAAAGTGAATTGCTATAAATACAGTTATTATCGAATCAATATCATTTCATTCGTTTCTTTATATGAAAGAGTAATTTCAAACTAGAAAATTAAAATTTTAAAAATGAAAGAAGTAAAAGAAGTATATGTATAATATATGATTGGATTTATATTCGATAATTTTCGTTTTCAGAAGAATTGGATTTAATTATCAATAATTTATAATTTTATTTGAATCGTTCGAATTGTATAATCATCAATTACTGATACTGGTAAACGGCCCAAAGCAATTTGATTATAATTCAATTCGTGGCGATCATAAGTCGAAAGTTCATATTCTTCAGTCATTGATAAACAATTTGTTGGACAATACTCAATACAGTTACCACAAAATATACAGATTCCGAAATCAATACTGTAATTAAGCAACCGTTTCTTTCGAATATCCGTTTCTAGTTTCCAATCAACAACGGGTAAATCTATGGGACATACACGAACACATACTTCACAAGCAATGCATTTATCAAATTCAAAATGTATTCGACCACGGAAACGTTCTGATGTGATTATTTTTTCATAAGGATATTGAATAGTTACAGGTAAACGATTTGCGTGAGATAAGGTAATCATGAAACCTTGACCAATGTACCTTGCAGCTCGGACTGTTTGTTGACCATAATTTATGAATCCAGTTACCATAAGGAACATATCGTGAATATCTCTGAATATTTTTTTCTTTCTCTTGTTTGATACAAGTTTTTAATTTTAATATAGAAGGTCCATTTTTTATAGTGAAAACAGTTGAGACGAAGTTGTTAATAATAGATTACCAAGAGAAATGGGTAAAAGAAATTTCCACCCAAGATTTAATAATTGATCTATTCTTAGTCTAGGCAAAGTCCATCGTGTTGTGATAGAAACAAATAAAAATAAAAAAGTTTTAGCTAGTGTAATAAAGATACCCATTATTGTTACAAAAACTCCATATGCTTTATTTATTTCAAAAAATTCAGAAACAAATATGTAAGGAATAGAGATATTTGGACCACCCAAGTAAAGAACTGTTACAAATAACGAAGAAATTAATAGGTTTAAATAGGAAGCAACGTAAAATAAACCAAATTTGATACCCGAATATTCGGTTTGATAACCTGCTACTAATTCTTCTTCCGCTTCTGGTAAATCAAAAGGTAATCTTTCACATTCTGCTAGGGAAGAAATTATAAAAACGATGAAACCCATAGGTTGACGCCATAAATTCCATCCCCAAAAACCATACTTTGATTGAGCATCAACTATATCAACTGTACTTAAACTGTTTGATAATCCTAGTCGGTGATAACATTACTGTTCCCATCTCTATTCCAGAACCGTACATGAGATTTTCACCTCATACGGCTCCTTTTTAAAGCCTTAAAAAAATCTACGGACCGAGCCATTTATTTATCCCTTGATATATCCCTAAGATATATAAGATTCCTTTTTATTGGACGGTTCTGAATTAGACCAATAGAATTCTGTCTGTCCTAATAACCTAATAAAAAATTGGAATAAGGAAAAATACATTGTATTTCATATTTTTTAATTTTTTTTTTATAAATAAATAAAAAATATAAATAAATAAAAAATATGAAAGGTACTTCTGAATTGATCTCATCCCTTAACAAATCAAAAAGTAAATTTGTTGAGTAATAACTAAATTCTTTCATAAAATACTCTTTTAGAATTATCAATAACTCCTTCCAATAACTTCCTAATCGTTTTCGATTACGAAAAAGAATTACATGTTAGTTTTCAAAATTATGACATGAATTCTATCTCCATAAATATGGATATAAGACAAAAAAAGAAAAAGTGGATCCCTTTTTTTTTTGTTCTTAACCTATTCTTTTTTTATGCAAGTATAATAAAAAAGGGACTTAAGAAAAAAATTAAAGGATTATTTCGTTTCTGATAGTCATTTATTTAATTAGTGGATAGAAGATACTCTGGATCGGAATTGTGGGGAGTACGGCTTTCTTTTTTCTACCAATTGAAAGCCCCAATTAGTATTCTTTTTTCTATTAGTCATAAATGTTCTTTTGGATATTTAAAAAAATATACGTTACAAATCCTTTGTATATCTTGGTGTTTCTAACCATCCATTCATTTTTTTTATTAATCCCTTATTTATTTTAATATATTTTATATATATGGTAATATATATAAAATATATTAAAATAAATTAAAGTTGGTCTTTTGTGCCCGCTTCAAGACAGGATGATTAATCAACCAACCTTGGGATAAACGACCACTTCTACTTAAAATTGAATTGATTTTTTCACTTAATTCTTATACATAGAAAATGAGACTCAATATTTTTACTGCAATTTAAAATTATCATACTTTCTATTAACTATAAGTAATATAGTATTCATAAATTATATTCAATAGAAGCTGTTTTATTGCACTCATATAACTATCTGATTAAATTATTCAATCTGAATAAATAAATACTAAAAATAAAAGGAATATATATTCAATTTATTAACCTCCTTATACTAGAAAAGTATTATAAAGAAAGGAGTATAGCAATAGTAATAGTATCGAACGACAAATTTCTGTCTTAACGAATCGCACGTAGAGATATCGATAACACACATAGAGCTAATGGTATTTCATAACTAATCGATTGAGCAGCTGCTCGTAGACCACCCAAAAAGGAATATTTATTATTTGACCCATATCCTGACATAAGAAGTCCAATGGGAGCAATACTCGAAATAGCAATCCATAAAAAAACACCAATATTCAGATCAGATAAAACAAAATTATACCCAAAAGGAATTACCGAATAGCTTATTATAATTGATATGACTGATATGGATGGTCCTATACTGAATAAACGAATATCTCCTCTAGATGGAATAAGATTTTCTTTGAAAAGTAATTTTGTTCCGTCGGCTAGAGCTTGAAGAACTCCAAAAGGACCGGTGTATTCAGGTCCAATACGTTGTTGTATTCCTGCGGATATTTCTCTTTCTAACCATACAATTGCTAGTACACTTATTGTAATTCCCAATACAAGAATAAAAATAGGTGAAAATGCCCATATAATTCCATATACTTCTTTAAAGGATTCTAATCTGAAAAAAAAATGCATATCTTGTATTTCTGTTATATCTATTATCATTTCAACGATCAACTTCTCCCATAATAATATCTATGCTACCTAGTATTGTCATAATATCGGCCAATTTCATTCTTTTAACTAATTGAGGAAGAATTTGCAAATTGATAAAACCCGGTGGACGAATTTTCCATCTCCAAGGAAAACCATTTTGATCTCCTATTAGAAAAATTCCCAATTCTCCCTTGGGGGCCTCAATTCTTACATAAAGTTCTTGTTTTGGCAATTCAAAAGTCGGAGACGGTTTTTTACTAATAAATCGATACTCAAAATCATTCCATTCTGGCTCTTTTTCTCTATCAAAGGAACGGATTTCTAAATTTTCATATGGCCCGCCAGGAATTCCTTCCAAAGCTTGTTGAATAATTTTTATGGATTCCATCATTTCACCAATTCGAACTAAATAACGAGCTAATGAATCTCCTTCTTTTTGCCATTGAACTTCCCAATCAAATTCTTCGTAACATTCATAATTATCAATTTTACGTAAATCCCATTGTATTCCGGAAGCCCGAAGCATCGGTCCCGATAAACCCCAATTTATTACTTCCTTTCCATCAATAACCCCTACCCCTTCAACCCGTTCTAAAAAAATAGGATTTCGAGTAATAAGTTTTTGATATTCAACAATCCTTGTTAAAAAATAATCGCAGAAATCAAAACATTTATCTATCCAACCATAAGGTAAATCAGTTGCTATCCCCCCAATACGAAAAAAATTATGCATCATTCTCATACCCGTCGCAGCTTCAAATAGATCATAAATTAATTCTCTTTCTCTGAAAATATAGAAGAAAGGGGTTTGTGCACCAATATCGGCCATAAAAGGCCCTAGCCATAATAGGTGAGAAGCTATACGACTCAATTCCAACATAATTACTCGGATATAGCTGGCTCTTTTAGGTACTTGAATATTTCCCAATTGTTCTGGTCCGTTTACAGTTATTGCTTCTGTGAACATAGTAGCTAAATAATCCCAACGTGTTACATAAGGCAGATATTGTATAATTGTTCGATTTTCCGCTATTTTTTCCATTCCTCTGTGTAAATAACCCAATATTGGTTCACAATCAATAACATCTTCACCATCTAGAGTAACAATAAGTCGAAGAACACCATGCATTGATGGGTGGTGAGGGCCCATATTAACTATCATAAAGTCCTTTCTTGTAGTTAAGATATTCATAGGTTTTTCCTCGATTCATTCTTATATGAATCGCTTAAAAAAGTTCATCAAAATGCAAGATCTAATAAATCGAATAATTGAGAATTACTTTTCAATTTAACGAATTTTTGACTCCCGAATATCAAACTGATTTATTAATTTTTTATAACGTATTCCATCTTTCTTTGACAAATAAGATAGTAATCGTTGCCGTTTTCCCAGAATTTTACGTAAACCTCTTTGAGATAAATAGTCTTTTCGGTGCAATTCAAAATGTGAAGTAAGTCTTCGTATTCTATTGGTAAAATTGAATACTTGAAATTCAACCGATCCCGGGTTTTTTTCTTCTGAAATAACAGGTATAAATGCATTTTTTACCATAAAAATTGAAAGTTTTTTCCTTCTCCTCGCTTTATATATATATTTCTTTTATTGATCAGTAATAATAATGACACTAATTTTGAATTTTGTATATAAATATGAATTTCCTTAAAAAATAAAAGAGGATTTCGTTGATTTTTTTTGATCTAATGGATATTTCATTTTATTTATATCAATGCCACAATGCGCGTCTGTATTTATGTTATGTATTTTATATGAAGACAAATTTCGATTAACGAATTTTCAATCGCGGATATATATGTATTCTTACTATACTGAAACGACTTCCATTATGGGTATAAAACCAATAGCGATTTATACAAGCTAAATCTTCTAATCGATAATTTGGCCAAAGAAAAATTTTTAAATTCATTCGTTTTTTTTTATCTTTCTCAAGATATATATAGTTTTTAGTCAAAACTTGAAAACAATTATGGACTTTATTTTCATTATAAAATATTGTGTTTCTATCTATACTATTTATATTACTTGGATTTAAACAAATTAGAATTCTTAATTCTCTACGACGTCTAGGGGATAAAATATTTTCAGTAACAAGTAAATCAAAATTCTTTTTTTCTATTACCTTTTGATCTCTTGTTCTTGTAATGTATTTATCTAAATTTTGCTTATTAACATTATATTTTTCTGGGTATTTTTTATAAATTTTTCGTTTATTCTTATGAATTAATGAAAGACCCACGGTTTGATACATAAGAAATTTTTTCTTGTTTTTTCTAGACAAACGAACAGGTTCTATAACAAATATTTCTTTTTTTATAAATTTTTTATTTTTTCTTAAGCCTTGAAGAGTTAAATTCTTCTGATTTTGAATCATCATAATATCTAGACCTAGCTCTCCTCTTTGAATAGACGCTATAGTAATTTCTCTTAAATTTTTCAATCTAATCAGGAGACAATATACTTTAACATTTTTGAATATTCTTTGACCTAAGAAATTCTTCCAATTCAAATGTAAAATCAAAAAATTTCTTAGTAAGAAATTAAGTTCTGCCTCCATCTTGTTCTTGTCTTTCTTTTTCTTTATACCCTTAATATTCTTTTCATTGCCTGATCCTACAAAATCTTTTTCTTGGTTTGAAAGAGGTATTTCAAGATTTATTTGATCGACGTATAATGTTTTTGCTTGATTTTGAGTCTCTAACTCCAATTCAAGAGATTTATTTTTTTTCGATGGTCGATAAATATCGCTTATTTTTTTCTTTCTAGTAATGTTATTTTTATTTTCACTAATATTTTGATTAAAATTAAAAAAAAGTAATTGGATTGGTATGATCCATGGGTTATCCCTATATGCATTATAAAATATCACTAATTTTGAAAAGAACCAAAATTCAGGATTCGATATGGAACGATTTAGTATTTCTATATTGATTCTCGCCCAATCGAAATACTTTCTATACTGGTTTTTTTCCATATCTATAATAGTGTCTTCCGCTATATAATTTTTGATAAAGATATTACCTATTATATCAAATAATTCATTTTTATGCGCGTTGTAATTAGAATAAATTACTTTTTTTTTATTTGCTTGAACTTGAAATAGGGATTTCGATCCATAAATATATGAGTCTTTCTTATCCACATAATTGATAAAACTATAGGATAAAAGATCATAGCTATATTGTTTTCTCATTTTTTTTTTTTTTAATGGACCTACTTGTTCTTCTTTGTAAAGAATTAATCGGCTTTTTTCATATGAATTATATTTGGTTAAATCTTGATTTTGAGTTACGCGACATTGAATGATCTTATTTTTCCATTTTTGTGGTACTAATCTGGACCATCTGCTTTGGGATAAGTCATATTGATAATGATCCTTTAACCAATTTGTCCATTGATTTATTCCAGAATTGTGAGAGTTCTTATGTTTTAATTTCGAATGAAATATTCCCTCTATTCCAAAAAAAGAATCTTTTATTTCATTTTTAAGAAAAAAAAAATTTTCATGATATTCAAAAACCGATCTTAATTTATATATGTTAATAATTCGGGTTTGTAATAATTTTAAAAATACATATGCTTGTGACAAAAAGGAGACGTCACAAGAATTTTTTGAATTTGTATTCCTAGTATTAAAATATTTGTGTATAATCGAAATAAAGCGAATTATATTTTGATTTGTTTTATCAGTTCTTTCTGCATTTGGTTTATTAATGTAAATGGATTTATTGAAAATTTTTTTTGTTGATTCAAGAAAAAGTTGTGTATTGATCCTCGGAATACAAATGATATATAGAAAGATATCTATGTATGTCCTTTTCATGAAAAATTTAAAAAAAGAATGTGATTTACGAGTTAATTGAACATTTCTTCTTCTTTTTAATATCTGCAAATTTTTGTTTTTTAATTCGATCCTTTTAACACCATAAGTAGTTTTGTTCGAATTAATATTTGTCTCTAAAATTATAAGCCCTTTTTTCATTTTTTCGATTTTTTTAAAAATTTCTTTTCTTTTAGCATTCAGATCCTTTATTTTTTTTTTTTTTATTGAATAATTTGCCGAATTTATAGATTGAATTTGAGTGGTTGCTTCGAAAATAATTGGACTGTTCTTCCCGATTATTGAATCTTTTTTGCTTTCACTCAATTCATCTATTTTTTTGAATTTAAATTTAATAAATAGAACTTTTGAAAATTTTTTTATTTTTTTCGTTAGAAATAGAATACTTTTGATGATCCATTTTGCTTTTTCTTTTAAGATATTTAGAAACAATTTCAGTTTTTCACTTAAAGCTTTTCGAACTAGAAAAATGAAAAACTGAAATTGTTTCTTTTTTTTTTTTAGTTCTTTTAAAATCGGATTAAAAAATGAAAATCGATTTTGGGTAGAACCAGAAAAGGGCAATTCGACTTCTGTTCCCCAAATTGTTAAAAAACAAAAGTTCTTTTTTTTCATTTGATCTTTTTTCTTTTCATTGGATCGTAGCTTAGATTTGTGCCAAGGTTTTAGACGAAAAGGAAATAATATCTTTATCTGAATACCGTCTGTTAGCCATTTTTTTGGAAATTCTGTTTCGGATAATTGAACACCATTATACGTACATTTAATATACATTTCTCTCTTCCAATCCCTAAAATCTTCAGACCATTCAGGAAATTGAAAAAATAATATACGAACAATATTTTTTATTATTATCAATGAAGGTAATATAATATATTTTCTAAGAATCGATTGCGTTATTAATAAAAAACCCCTTATTACTTGAGCAAATATAATACTATCCCAGGCTTCTGCTATTTCGATACGTTTTTTTTCCTCATTTTCTTTTTTTTGTTCCTCTTTCGAACTTTCTTTTACTTTTTTCTCTGTATAATCATAAATTTGAAATTCTTTCTTTTTTCGAATCCAATTTTTTAACATAAAAAAGATTTTCATTGACTTGATACTATCAAAAAAAAAGAATAAAGGTCTCTCCATTTTATCCAAAAAAAGAGGGGAATGCACACTTTTTTGAAAAAATTTCCAAGTAACTGTTTTACGCCTTTGAGCACGTATAGATCCTTTTATTATGTCTCGCCGAAAATCCGATTGTTGTGAATAACGTATTAAAGCCAATTCGTTTTTTTTTTTAGTATTATCGGTATCTTCCGTATCATTATAAGTATTGTCTTTCTTAAAAAATTTAGATTTATTTAAAATGACTACACGTTTGGCTTTTCTAGAACGAATTTGATAATTCTCTGCTTCAATTTTTCCGTCCAGTTGTTCTAATTCGTCAATAAATTTGTATGACCATCGAGGAACTTTTTTACGGATTTCGTTTATTCTAATACATTCAGTTCTATTTTGATTTACTATTGTTTTTTCCTTCAAATCTGTTCTAATTGCATCGAATAAGATTTTGATTCTTTTTTTTTTTTCTTCTTCATCTTCAGAATTCTTTTTGATTTGTTCATCTTCTGGAAATAAATGGAGTGCTTCACAACCTAAGCTTGATACTGATTTTTGTGAAAATTTATGGATTGGGTTAAAAAAAAAAAATGAAATTCCTAATGCTTTTCGATCAAATGTTTTTATTTTCTCCTCCAATTCTTGATAATTATTATTATTATTTTGATAAATATTATTATAAATATTATTATTAATATAAAGAAAGGTACCATGAATTTTATTTATCAAAATTTGATTTTTTTTGTAAGTTTTTTCATCTTGGATTCGTCCACGAAAAGATCTGTTTAAAAAAGGATCATATATTTTAGTTAAGTATTTTGTTTTAGTTTCATCATTACATAATCGAATTCGGTTTTCCAATATATCCAGAGAAATCAATTTATTATCAATAACTTTTGCCCTATTTAGAAATTCATTGCTCAGTTTCTTTCTTTTTTCTTCATTAGTATAGTTCCAATAATTAGACAATTCGTCATAGGAAATTTTATCTCTTGTGAAGAGATCCAATTTTGTTTCCATCATTTTTTGAAAAGTTGATAAATTTGATGGATACGTAAAAAATATTCTCTCTTTTCCATCACTTTGGCATGTATGAAAAAAAAATTCTGAAATTTCATTTTTTACGATATTTTCAAATCGATTATTTTTTATATATCGAAATGGACGATTCCATCGTTTATAATTAAAAAGAATGCTTACAAGGGGTTTTTGAGCAAATTCTAGGCTATATTTATCCTCATCGATTTTGTACAAATTCTTCTCTTTTTTCGAAAAAATATCTTTGTTCTTGGATCTTTTTTGTTTTTGTTTAGTTCGTACCCTTTGCAAATTTTTTTCAACATCACTTTTTCCTTTTTTATAAATTTCATTACTTTTTTGAATTTCTGACAATTTCTTAGTAAAAAAGGGGGGCGGTATTCTGCCTAAATAATATAAACAGGTAACAAATAAGAAAATAATAAACATTTTAAACATTGAATTTCGAAATTCTGACATAATGTACTTATTTGATTGAATAGGTACATTAGATTTAATTGAATTATTTTGTTGTATGCAGACTAATATAAATTCAATCAATTTCATCAAAAAAATGTGACCAATTAACCAACCAATAAAACTACTTGTGAAAAATAAAAATTGATTGTTGCATCGAAATAAATAAATATTTACTAATCTTATTAATATTGAACTTGGTAAAAAAAAAGGA